AATTCTGTTCCACTGAATCCCCCTTTCATGGGGCATGGGCACATATCTTTATGGCTAAGGAATGGGGAATCTTTCTCCTGTTACATGAATCAAATGTTTCATTTCATCCGGGAAAAGCCATCTCTTTCTCAACAATGTCTTTGTAATTTGATCCAATAGCGTTCCGTTAGATAGGAACAGATTTGATAAATACTGATAACTCTCGGATAGAGTATTAGAACGGAAAGATCCATTAGATAATGAACTATTGGTTCTAAACCATCTCTGGCGATGAATCAACAATTCGAAGTGCTTTTCTTGCGTATTCTTGATGAACCAACGTTTATATATAGATGTATAAGGATTTGTTTGGGAAGCAATAAGCCCCTTTGACATCTCTTCATCTGCAAAGAATTCTCGACGTGAAAACACAGAGACAAAGGGCTGATCTTTGAATAGGGAAAAGAATGGATCCGCAGGGTCCCAAATGAATTGGCTTATTCGAAAAAAACCTTGTTCTTTGGAAGATCTATCTCGTGTCTGGTACTGCATGGTTCCACTCTGCAAGAACTCCGAATCATTCTCTTGAAGCTCATCCTCTTTATGAGAAATGATCCGTTTGCCCCGAAATGACCCAGTCCAATAGGGAAATCCCAATTCAGTGGGCCTTTCGATACAATCAAATAGATTGCCACAAGGGCGCCGCCATATTCTAGGAGCCCAAACTATGTGATTGAAGAAATCCTCCTCTATCTGTTGCGGATCGAGGGCCCCTTCTTCAAACCCCGATTCGTATTTTTCATATAGAAATCTCTGATCAACGATAGAACAAGATCCCTTTTGCATCATATCTAACTGATTCCTTGGTTCGGACCGAAGAAGTAATGTCACTCGATTCTTATCAAACTGACTGCAATCTTTTTCTGTCCGTGAGGATCCCGCCAGAGCCAGAGCGCCTTCTACTTCTAATAGTAATAATAGTAATAGGCCATGAACTAGATCAGAATCATTCTCAACGAATCCATAAGAAGTGATCCAATTCTTTTCATTGGGTCTGGATGAAGACCAAAGATCTTGAGCGACCGATCCGGCAGAACAACTCAAAAGATAAAGAAGTATCGTGAATTTCTTCATGCTCGTTCCAAGTTCGAAGTACCATTTGTACAAATAAGAATCCTCTCCCTTACTTGATTTCTTCTTCATATAGATAGATATAGGATCTATGGGGCAATTACTTAGAAGTACATTTTGTGCAACAGCCCTTCCTATCTGATAGAAAAGGATCCCATGATCCTGAACCGATCTTATATGGGATCGAAAATCCCAAGTTTTTCTATGAAGAGCTGATCTAATTGTATTAGTTTCTATAATGGATTTCTTCTGTGTAATACTAATTGATAGGGCCTCGTTGATAAGTGCTACAAGATCTCGCGCATTGGAACCCATGGTTATGGACCCGAATCCGTTAGTATGGAACATCCTCTTTTCCAAGTGAAATCCCCTAGTATATGAAAGAATGAAAAAGTGCTTTCGTTGTTGTGGAAGAAGAAGCCTTCGTATCTTAATGCATGTATTGAATTTATTCGGAGCTATTAGAGCGGGATCCACTTTTTGGGGAATATGAGTCGAAGCAATAACAAGAATCTTTCCAGTGGAACATCTTTCACAATCCCTGGAGAGATAGTTCTCTAATAGACCGAGGGATAAGTAATTCGACTCATTCACATGCAGATCATGAATGTTTGGAATCCATATTATGCAAGGAGACATTGCTTTTGCTAATTCGAATTGAAGGGTGGTGATATCAATATCAAAATGGTCTCTTTTTGGCGTCATATACGTCATATACATAGTTAGCAGCTTCGTATCAATATCAAGGTCATCCTCACTATCATCAATATTGATATCGTCACTATAATCAATATCATCAATAGGATAACTTTTAGGCTTGTCATCCAGGAACTTGTTCGGAAATACCGTAATGAAAGGAACATAGGAGTTTGTCGCTAGGTATTTGACCAAACAGGATCGTCCAGTTCCTATAGAACCTATCACTAAAATACCTCTAGAAGGGGATAGGGCTAAGCGGAGCGAAAAAGGTTTTCCATGAGGAGATGGGGAATCAAAACTATTAGCCCCGCACGAGGTTTGTGAATAAGCGATTGTCTGATAATGAGCAAGGAATATTCGTCTTTCTGCTAAACAGGATCTATTGAACTCATAATTCAATAGATCCTGTTTATGAATGTCAACTAAGTATCGTAAGGAAATTGATCCCGGTTGTTCAATCATTTGATAACCAGAGTCATTCTTTGATAAATGATCACTATGAGTCAGATTCAATAGAATTTGATCAATCCTTTTTTCTGTCGTTAAGGTGGAGAACTGAACCAAGAATTCTCTTTCTTCATCATCAATCGAATCACTGTTCGCGACCCAGAATTCTATTTTCTCATCAATCCAATCACCGTTCACGTTTTTTCTTTTTCTTATCAATGAATAGATCTCTTTACTTGTACGACTTAGATGTCTCGTATTTCTCGAAAAAAGGATTCGATTGATGGGATTTGGTATGATACTTACAAGATCGATGAGATTGATCTTCCAATATTGATTCTTAGAACGTATTGATTTGACCCCATAAGCAAAACCCCGTATTTCTTCCAGAGAATCTCCTAATTGTTCCAGAACAACTAGAAAGAGATTCTTTAACCAGAAAGAATTCAGTTCAGATGTAGGATACCTATCCAGAAGTTTTAGAAATTCCATCATGTATGATGGAATCATCAAAGATTTTATCTTTTCTAACTCTGTCTGTAACTCACTAGAGGCTCGGGAAACAAAGAGAAGATGTATACGAACGAGATATCCAGCAACAAGAAGAAGGAAAAAGATTGAATAGAGGAACTCCCGAGCATTTGTTGATCTCAGATGTGCCCATATCAATGGAATGGGTGACTCATTATTTCGATGAATCCTTTCTTCGGACAGAAGAATATTCTGTAAACATTGACTCGAAATATCACTTATCAGAGTCCATTGTGGAAGAATCTTCTGAGGAATTGGCCGTGATATATCTGATCCATGCATCATATCATGAAAAATGGATACAAATTTTTGACTGATACTTAGTATCGGCAATGGGTCTGAAAGAGTATCTAAAAGGGTGAAATTGAGATATTTGCACCCTGTCGAAGTAAGGAACCATGGCATATATTTTTGGAACAGATTCCATTTTGAGAGATTTGAAAAAGCACTATCTCGTTGAAAGGTTCTATACATCTGCCCTTTCTCAACGCATTTCTTTAGACAAAGACTCCGTTTTTTCCTCTTTCCGGATAGTAAAGACTTCTCAGAACATGGCGTATGAATCAAACCCATGTTTGAATTGAAACTTAGATACTGATGCAAGTTCTTCCCTTCTGAATCAGATAGATTCATATCTGAAAGAGGCTGACAAGAAGTTCTTTCCAAATTGACTCTTTGTTCCTCTGTTAGAGGTATTGCAGAAATGTCTGCGATCGAGTAAATAGCTCTACGAACGAATGGATCGGATCGAATTGGAAAATGGAAATATTTGTACAAGTTATACGTTTCATCACCACTTTGTGGGAAATCCTTAGGTATGAAGATGTCAGATACCTGTGACTCTATTGGTGAAATAGTCTCTCTCTCCAAAAAAAGATCTTTTTTTTTACCGACGCACAAAGAAAAGATTTTGTTGCGAATGGACAAGATATTTAGGAATTGTCCATATGTAAGATCATAATTATTGATACGGGTCTTTTCCACATCAAAGGGGAATCTTTTGTTACAATAGAACCAGAAGTGAGGTGGATCATTCAAGAATCGAAGTCGATTTGCTTTATAAAAAGAAGATATCAATGAACTTCTATGAAATGGTTTCACGGGATTCAGCCAATTGTCTCGATCGTGGGATATCATTGAGAAATAGGAATCCGTGTTATCAAAGGATTTCCTGCGATTCTTTCTAGTATGGAATGAGTCAATCATCCGCTTTGGTATCTTTTTGAACAAAAATGGTAATATTGTTCCTCCATTGATCAATAATTTTGGTCTTTGGGAAGTATCATGATCATCCAATAAGAGGGGTTTCAATTTCTTCAAATGAACGATTTGAACACCTATTGATTCTAACAACTGATTGCAGAGTTGATCATTCGGACCTTTCAATTCATAGATGTGGATCTCGGACCTATGAATGGGGATATTCCCAATACTCACAAAGAAAAAGGGAAGTGACTTGGACAAAAAGAGAAGTGACTTGGACAAAAAGAAACGAAGTGACTTAGAAAAATCTTCTTTGTCGATAGCCTCGGACCAATCAATCAAATATTGATTAATACGTAATCGATCGAACACTACTTGAAAAGGATTCTTCTGTTCAGAAACGAAATTTTCCTGGAAATTTTTGCTCCCATTGGACCTTTTGTATCTATATGCATCAGGATCCCAATTCATGGATCTCTCAGTTCGAGAAATAAGAGAATCAAACCATTTCTTCTGACTCTTTTTCAAATTCGATAAATGTTGGTTGATCGTATATTTCATTATAGTTATATGATTCAGAGTATCATTTCCTATTTGATCCCTTTGAATTCCATATTCGAAGTTACGATCGAATCTATTCAATCGATTCGATACATTTCTTATGTACCCATAGGTGCTATATTGGATTTGAATCAGATTTCGGATCAATCTATATTGATTGACTGCCTCCATTATGTTGTTGCTAGCAAATACCGCTGTTTTGAGTTTGGGATCTTCCAAATCATTCCCGCAGTAGATCCGGACCGATTTTTTTCTGATCCTTCGAGAAAAAGATTCATTCTCCTCATAAAAAAGAGGAGGTAGAACCAAGAAAGATTGATTTTTCAATTCATCTCTGGAGTTGAAAACCTCATTCAAGAATTTTTTTTGATCCAACCCGTAGGAATCAATAGAAAAGGAAAATCCCCTATGATACACCAGATCCGGCTCGGTTATTGATAGAGTGAATA